AAATTGTAGGGTTGTGTAGCGGTAGTTATGAAGTTTATGAAAGGTGCGCATACATAAAATTTATGAACTTCATAAAATGGGGAAAAATGGAAATCGAGTACGTTTTTACGTTGAGTTATGTATATCCTCGAGATTTTCTTATAATCCATAGTTATGAAGTTTATGAAAGGTGCGCATACATAAAATTTATGAACTTCATAAAATGGGGAAAAATGGAAATCGAGTACGTTTTTACGTTGAGTTATGTATATCCTCGAGATTTTCTTATAATCCATAGTTATGAAGTTTATGAAAGGTGCGCATACATAAAATTTATGAACTTCATAAAATGGGGAAAAATGGAAATCGAGTACGTTTTTACGTTGAGTTATGTATATCCTCGAGATTTTCTTATAATTCATAGTTATGAAGTTTATGAAAGGTGCGCATACATAAAATTTATGAACTTCATAAAATGGGGAAAAATGGAAATCGAGTACGTTTTTACGTTGAGTTATGTATATCCTCGAGATTTTCTTATAATCCATAGTTATGAAGTTTATGAAAGGTGCGCATACATAAAATTTATGAACTTCATAAAATGGGGAAAAATGGAAATCGAGTACGTTTTTACGTTGAGTTATGTATATCCTCGAGATTTTCTTATAATCCATAGTTATGAAGTTTATGAAAGGTGCGCATACATAAAATTTATGAAATACATGCATTCATGAAATACATGCATTCATGAAATACATGCATTCATGAAATACATGCATTCATGAAATACATGCATTCATGAAATACATGCATTCATGAAATACATGCATTCATGAAATACATGCATTCATGAAATACATGCATTCATGAAATACATGCATTCATGAAATACATGCATTCATGAAATACATGCATTCATGAAATACATGCATTCATGAAATACATGCATTCATGAAATACATGCATTCATGAAATACATGCATTCATTTTTAGCACGTCCAGTACCTACGCTCGAGACTTTCCTGTTTTCCGGGGGGGGGCAGGAAAATGCGTCCACGAGTTTCGGGGGGGGTAGGGGGGGGAAATCCCAAAAAAACCTTGGGGTTTTGCTTTGTAATTTTTTCCTAACATTGGCTATTATGTCCTTGATATCAGTTATGTAATTGTTAAAAACAAAACTTTAAGAAACACTTCATATACTTTATTAAAACGGAATGAATGTTCACTCTTAAATTACTAGGCTTAGCGCTGCACTCTGAAATGCCAAATGAAAGGAAATAAAAAAAAATTGACCCCATTTAGATGAAGCTTGGCATGTGGATTCACGAGTCGAATGAGTAAAAGCGAAGTGGAGGTGATGCTCGCTGGTAAAACTGCGAAGCATGGGGCTAATGAGTAATAATGATTAACACAGGAGAAAGTATGCACTCTGTGATTTCACTAGATGCTCATGACCTTTGAACCGAAGTCCTTGAGATGACACGAAATGGACTAATACTATTTTAATTTATTATGAAATTATGTTATATTACATTCATTGACATTTTATTTATTTTTAATGTTGAGTATATTAACTTATTTAATATAAATGTATGTTATTGTTAATTTTATGTAATACATACATAGGTATGTAATAGTACAAATTTATGTAATACATACATAGGTATGTAATAGTACAAATTTATGTAATACATACATAGGTATGTAATAGTACAAATTTATGTAATACATACATAGGTATGTAATAGTACAAATTTATGTAATACATACATAGGTATGTAATAGTACAAATTTATGTAATACATACATAGGTATGTAATAGTACAAATTTATGTAATACATACATAGGTATGTAATAGTACAAATTTATGTAATACATACATAGGTATGTAATAGTACAAATTTATGTAATACATACATAGGTATGTAATAGTACAAATTTATGTAATACATACATAGGTATGTAATAGTACAAATTTATGTAATACATACATAGGTATGTAATAGTACAAATTTATGTAATACATACATAGGTATGTAATAGTACAAATTTATGTAATACATACATAGGTATGTAATAGTACAAATTTATGTAATACATACATAGGTATGTAATAGTACAAATTTATGTAATACATACATAGGTATGTAATAGTACAAATTTATGTAATACATACATAGGTATGTAATAGTACAAATTTATGTAATACATACATAGGTATGTAATAGTACAAATTTATGTAATACATACATAGGTATGTAATAGTACAAATTTATGTAATACATACATAGGTATGTAATAGTACAAATTTATGTAATACATACATAGGTATGTAATAGTACAAATTTATGTAATACATACATAGGTATGTAATAGTACAAATTTATGTAATACATAAGGTGATTCAAAGAATAGTTAAATGTTAGAATGCCAGCTTTGGGGGCTAGAGGTGAGAGTTAGAATCTCTTTTCTTTGAGCAGTAGGGAGGATTTGAACCTCCGGCGGCCGGCTTACAAGGCTGGTGCTCTGGCGCTGAGCTACTAGTGCGGGTTAACTGAGGAGCTTGTTCTCTAATCAGCCAGCCATGGGAAATAAAATAAGGAAGATGGAGAAATAGATGACGGATGCGACTTGTCCGATAACAATGTAGGGGTCTTCTACCGGCATGCCTCCGATTCAGGTAAGAATGGTTACATCTGCGACTAAGGATCAGAAAATCACTTGGGAGAGAGGCCGAAAGGTGAGGCCTCGTTGTTTGGAGGTGTGGAGGAAGGGTACCAGAAGAAGGACTAAGATGGAAAAAAGGAGGGCTAAGACCCCGCCTAGCTTGTTAGGAATAGATCGGAGGATAGCGTAGGCGAATAGGAAATACCATTCAGGCTTAATGTGGGGGGGTGTGACAAGGGGGTTGGCGGGGGTGAAGTTGTCCGGGTCGCCTAAGTAGTTTGGGGCAAATAGGGCTAAGGAAGTTAGGGCTAAAAGCATAATTGCAAAGCCAAAGTAGTCTTTTCAGGTGAAGTAGGGGTGGAATGGGATTTTGTCTGAGTCTGAGTTAAGGCCTGTGGGGTTTGATGAGCCCGTTTCGTGTAGAAATAACAAGTGCAGGATAGTTGCAGCTAAAACAACAAATGGTAGTAAAAAATGAAATGCAAAAAATCGTGTTAGGGTTGCATTATCTACTGAAAATCCCCCTCAGATCCACTGTACTAGTGTTGTCCCTGCGTAAGGGATGGCGGATAAAAGGTTCGTAATGACTGTAGCTCCCCAAAAAGATATTTGGCCTCATGGGAGAACGTAGCCTACAAAGGCTGTTATTATAACTAGGAGGAAAAGAACAACGCCGATGCTTCAAGTTTCTTTGTACAGGTAAGAGCCAAAGTAAAGCCCCCGTCCGATGTGAAGATAGAGGCAGATAAAAAAGAAGGATGCGCCGTTAGCGTGTATATTCCGGATAAGTCAGCCAAAGTTAACATCCCGGCAGATATGGGTAACTGAGGAGAAGGCTGTGGTAACATCGGCGGTGTAGTGTATTGCAAGAAAAAGTCCTGTTAGGATTTGGGCAATCAAGCAGAGACCAAGCAGGGAGCCGAAATTTCATCAGGCAGAAATACTTGTAGGGGCGGGTAAGTCTACTAATGCATCATTAGCAATTTTTAGGAGTGGGTGGGTTTTTCGAAAGCTGGTCATTTAGTTTTCCTGTAGTTGAATACAACAATGGTTTTTCAAGCCATAAGTCCTGGTTGAAGTCCGGGCAGGAATGATGTCTATTAGCATTTTTCTTCTTTTGATATGTTTAGTATTGAGTATGGCTGTGGTTGCTTCTAACCCTTCTCCTTATTTTGGGGCTTTAGGGGTTATAGCTGTGGCTTGCTTTGGGTGTGGGGTATTGGTTGAGTATGGAGCTGTTTTCCTTTCCTTAGTTCTGTTTTTAATTTATTTGGGGGGTATGATGGTGGTGTTCGCGTATTCTGCTGCGTTAGCAGCAGAACCTTACCCTGAGACTCCAGGGAGTCGTGTGGCTTTAACCTATTTTTGAAGTTACATGATTTGTTTAGTTCTTGTTTTGGCTTTTACATGAAGTGGGGGGTCAGATGAGTTAGTGATTCTGGTTCAAGGGGGAATGGAGCATGAGGGGCCTAATGAAGTATATCGTGTTCGGGCGGGCCATGTTTTTCAGGAAAATATTGGTGAAGGCGACGATGAAGATGAAATTTTGGTGGCGCCTGCGCCAGAAGAAAATGATGATTATCATCCGCCTATGCTAGAGATCCATCATATGGTAAATTTAGATTTTGTTGAGGAACCTGCTGAAGGGCCTGTTTTGGCGCCGGCGGAGGTTTTGGTTGAAGCTCCTGTGGAGCCAGGTGTAGCTCCCTCTGGGGGGGACCCTAGTGGGGAGGTAGGAAAAGGTCTTGCGGCAGTGGCCTTAGTGTGCAGCGTAAATGATGCTCCGGTGGTATTTGATACTTCAGTAATTTTATCTTTTTTAGGGGCGGCGATGTTTTTTTTACTTTTAGGGGGGTGTATTCTTAGTTTTTTATGGTATCATGCTCGCATGGGTGTAGTTTCTATGTCTGGGTTTGTAAAGGGGAAAGGTAGCTTTTTCCGTTTAGGGGGGGGATGTCTAGTGGGGCTGGTGGGTGGACCTTCAGATGTTGGGGGGGTCGGGCTAATGTACTCGGATGGGGGGTTGATGCTTATCCTATGTGGAGGAGCCCTCCTTTTAGCGTTGTTTGTGGTGTTTGAGGTATGTCAGGGTATAACTCGAGGTGCCCTTAAAGCCGTGTAGTAGGCGACTGCGAGGAATGTAGTTAGGGAAAAGAGGCGAAGAAATGTTTTTGTTATACCTTGTTGGGTATTGCTTGCTGTTGTTACTAGGGGTAAGTTAGCTGTTAAAGTGGCTTTAGGGCCAACTTTTTCCAGCCATGTTTGGTCCACCATTTGGGTTGCAATATATTGGCCTAAAAATAGGTTTATCTTGGGAGGTAGGCGGTGAATAATTGACGGGAAAAACCCCAGTGCGTTGGAGAAATGGTGGGGGGTGAGTTTAGGAGTTGGTTGAAGTTGTGTACTTGTAAGGCTGGCCAATTCTAAGGCGGTGAGCAGTCCTAAGATAGTAACTAGAAGGGCGGCGAGTTTGATTAGAGGAGGTATTGTTATCTGGGGGAGCTTAGGAAGGATGATGTTGGAGGTAATTAGTAAGCCAGCAACCATGCTTCCTCATGCGAGGCGTTTGATGGGGTTAATAACGGCAGGATTGTTTTCGTTAATTGGCGAAAGGGGAGTAAAGCGTGGATGGCCCATGGCCACAAAATAAACTACGCGGAGGCTGTAAATTGCGGTGAAGGAGGTGGCAATAAGGGTTAAAGTAAGGGCTCAGGCGTTTAAGTGGGAGGTGTTTAGGGCTTCAATGATGGCATCTTTTGAGAAAAATCCTGCTAAGAAAGGGGTTCCTGTTAGGGCAAGGCTCCCCACAGTTAAGCAGGAAGATGTAAAAGGGGTTAGGTGGTGCATGCCTCCTATTTTTCGGATGTCTTGCTCATTGTTTAAACTGTGAATAATTGAGCCCGAGCATAGGAATAGTATTGCTTTAAAGAATGCGTGGGTACAAATGTGAAGGAAGGCAAGTTGGGGTTGGTTAAGTCCGATGGTGACTATTATTAGCCCTAGCTGGCTGGATGTTGAAAAAGCAACAATTTTTTTGATGTCATTTTGGGTTAATGCGCAGGTTGCTGTGAAGAAGGTTGTTAGGGCCCCTAAGCATAGGCAGACTGATAGTACTGTGGGGTAATTTTCTATCAGGTGGCTTGTTCGAATAAGTAAGAAAATCCCGGCAACAACTATTGTGCTGGAGTGCAAGAGGGCAGAAACTGGGGTTGGGCCTTCTATGGCGGCGGGTAATCAAGGATGTAGTCCAAATTGGGCAGATTTTCCGGTGGCGGCAACCACTAGTCCTAAGAGTGGGGGGGTTATATTTGCATTTGGGGCGGAAACAAAAATTTGTTGTATTTCTCAGGAATTAAGGTTTGTGGCTATCCATGCCATGGCGAAAATTAGTCCAATGTCTCCGACTCGGTTGTATAGGACAGCTTGCAGTGCTGCTGTGTTTGCGTCTGCACGGCCGTATCATCACCCAATTAAAAGAAAAGATATGATACCAACACCTTCTCATCCAATAAAAATTTGAAACATATTGTTTGCTGTGACAAGAATGATCATGGCAATAAGGAAAGTAAGTAAGTAGGAAAAAAATCGATTTTTATAGGGGTCTGAGTGCATATATCAGTCAGCGAACTCAAGAATAGATCATGTTACGTAGAGGGCAACAGGCGTGAAGATAATAGAGTAAAAATCAAATTTTAGGCTGATGTTGATATCAAAAGTCAAGGTATTGGCCCAGGATCAGTTTGTGATAATGACTTCTGCCCCTTCGGACAAAAATAGGAATAGGGGCAGGAGGCTGACTATGAAGGCTGCTTTTACAGCTGTTTTGACTTGGGAAAGCGCTCAGTTTTGGTCTTGAGGTTTTAAGGAAAAGGCTGTTGTTAGAGGGTACAGAAGAAGAAAGAAGATAGTGATTAGACTAGTTGCTATAATAAAAGGCGTGCTGTACATAGCTTTTACTTGGATTTGCACCAAGAATTTTTGGCTCCTAAGGCCAATGGATGCGCTGTTATCCTTCAAAAGCTGGGCGAGGGAGCTCCGGAGTTCAACCGAGGGTACGAAGATTAGCAGTCTTTGTTGCTAGCCAGCCTCTCTCGGTGGACAAGGGGATATTAGCCCCTATTTTTAGAATCACAATCTAATATTTTTGTTAAAATTATGTCTACATGTAGTTCAGCCTCAAATTAGTTCGGGGGATGAAATTAAGAGGATGAGGGGAAGAAGGTGGAGGGCTAAGAGTAGGTGCTCTCGAGTGTGAGAGGGGTCTAAAGCAAGAATGTGTTGTGGGAGAGGGCCTCGTTGTGTTGTTAAAAACATATAGAGGGTATAACCCACGGTGATAAGAGTGCCAATGCCTGTTAAAGCAATTGTAAATCATGATCAGTTAAAAAGGGCAGTAATAATCATTAATTCCCCTATTAAATTTGGTAGTGGGGGAAGAGCCAGGTTTGCTAAAGAGGCAATGAACCATCATGCGGTTATAAGTGGGAGGACTATTTGCATACCTCGAGCGAGCACTATTGTCCGGGTGTGAGTTCGTTCATAATTAGTGTTGGCTAGGCAAAAGAGGGCGGAGGAAGTGAGGCCGTGTGCGATTATTAAGATAAAAGCGCCAGTAAGTCCTCAGGGCGTTTGGATCAGAATGCCTCCCGCTACGAGGCTTATGTGGCCAACGGATGAGTAGGCAATTAAGGATTTGAGGTCTGTTTGACGTAAGCAAATCGAGCCGGTTATTACTACGCCTCAAAGTGCGAGTACAATAAATGGGAAGTTTATTTCTTTAGTAAGAGGCTCTAAGATAGGAAGTATTCGGATCATTCCGTAGCCTCCGAGCTTTAGAAGAACGGCTGCAAGAACTATGGAGCCTGCAACAGGGGCTTCAACGTGGGCTTTAGGAAGTCAAAGGTGTATTCCGTACAAAGGCATTTTAACTAGGAATGCCAGCAGGCAGCTGATCCATCAGAGTTTGTTTGCGGTGGAACAAGTTAAAACTGGGGGAGAGTGGGGAAGAATTAAAAGGGAGAGAGTCCCGGTGGTGCTTTGAAGGGTAAGAAGTGCAACTAGCAGTGGCAGGGAGCCGGCTAAAGTGTAAAATAAAAAGTAGGTGCCAGCGTTTAGGCGTTCCGCCTGGTTTCCCCAGCGGGTGATCAAGATAAGTGTGGGTACAAGGGTTGCTTCAAATATAACGTAAAATAGTATTAGTTCGGTTGCTGAGAAGGCTAAAATTAGGAAAATTTGCAAGGCTGTTAAAAGTGAGGCATAAAGACGTTGTCGGTTAACAGGTTCGTTAGTTATGTGGTTTTGGCTGGCTAAAACTATTAAGGGGAGAAGCCAGCAGGTTAAAACTAAGAGTGGAGTTGAGATGGAGTCAAGGGCTATATAATGATTTAGGGTGGTTCAGCTGGTGTCGAAAGAAAAATTTAGTCATGAAAGACTCGCAAAAGCAATGATTAAGCTGTGGGCAAGGGCTGTGGGTCAAATAAATTGGGCTGGGGTGAGCCAGATAGTGGGAATTAATATAATTGAGGGTATTAAGATCTTTAGCATCGGAGTAGGTTAAGGTTTTGGAGTTGATCTGAGCCGTGCGTGCGGGCAGTGGCTACAAGGAGGGCCAGTCCGGCCCCCGCTTCACAAGCAGAAAATGCAAGGAGAAGTATAGGGGGGGCTGAAAAATTAGATGCGCCTAGTTCCAAGGTCCACAAAGAGAAAGCTAAGTAAAGAGAAAGCATTATGCCTTCCAAGCAGAGAAGGGCTGATAGAAGATGGGCTCGTTGAAAGGCTAGGCCTGCCAGGCCTAAGGAAAAAGAAGCAGAAAAAGCAAATTGTACAGGGGTCATAAAGGGGTTGTGGACTTTAACCATAAGCTTTTGAGCCGAAATCAAATATTTTTATTAAAATAACCCCTTACTCGGCTCACTCAAGGCCTCCTTGTAGTCATTCATAAATTAAGCCAAAAGTTAATAGTCCTAAGAGGGAGGTGGCTCAGAAGAAAGTAGTTACAGGGTCTAGGAGTTGGTTGCCTCAGGGCAGGGGGAGAAGAAGTGCGATTTCAAGGTCAAATAGCAGAAATAAGATAGCCACTAGAAAAAATCGCATAGAAAAAGGTAGACGTGCGGAGCCTAATGGGTCAAAGCCGCATTCATAAGGGGATGTCTTTTCTTGGTTTGGGTCTATTATGGGTAGTCAAAAAGAGACAAGGATTAGGATTGTTGAGAGGATGGCGGAAATAGCAATCACTGTGGTAACTAAGTTCATTATTTTTCCTTGGATTTCAACCAAGACCCGGCAATTGGAAGTCGCTTATACTAGCGTTAGTACTAGAAAAATAGGAACCTCATCAGTAGATGGAGATATAAAGGAAGAGTCAGACTACATCAACGAAATGTCAGTATCAGGCTGCTGCTTCAAAGCCAAAGTGGTGTTCGATTGTAAAGTGGTATTTAATTTGTCGTAAAAGGCAGACAGCAAGGAAAGTTGTGCCAATGATTACGTGTAATCCGTGGAAGCCAGTAGCAACGAAAAAGGTAGAGCCGTATACGCCGTCAGCAATTGTAAATGGGGCCTCGTAGTACTCTATAGCTTGTAAAAATGTAAAGTAGCCTCCTAGGAGGATTGTTAAAGTTAAACTGTGAATGGCCTGTTTTCGTTCTCCTTCCATAAGACTGTGGTGGGCCCAAGTTACTGTTACCCCGGAGGCAAGAAGGACAGCTGTATTAAGGAGGGGGACCCCAAAGGGGTCAAGAGGAGTAATTCCTGTGGGGGGCCAGCATCCCCCTACTTCAGGGGCAGGGGCTAAGCTGGAGTGAAAGAAAGCTCAAAAGAAGCCAAGGAAAAAGAAAACTTCTGATGTAATAAACAGGATTATTCCGTATCGAAGGCCTTTTTGGACAACGGGCGTATGGTGACCTTGGTAGGTACCTTCCCGAATGATGTCTCGTCATCATTGGTATATTGTGAGGAGTAGGAGAATAGTGCCTAAAACAATTAGGGTTATTGAGTTAAAATGAAACCAAATGGCGAGGCCGGAAGTTATTAGAAGCGCGGCAACTGCTCCTGTTAGAGGCCAGGGGCTAGGGTCTACTATGTGGTACGCATGTGCTTGGTGGGCCATTAGACGTTTTTTATACGGGGCAGAAGGGGTTAGTTTTTAAGGGAGGGATTAAACGTTTTCTTGTAAATACAGGCTTAGTAGGAGGACAAAGACATAGGCTTGAATTATGGCAACTGCAACCTCTAAAAGTGTTAAAAGAAGAAGGACCACTGTTGTGATTGCTGCAACGGCTGGTGCAGAAAAAATTATACTGTAGGCAGCTAGGGCAATTAGGTGTATAAGTAGGTGGCCTGCTGTTAGATTCGCAGTAAGTCGTACTCCCAGGGCTATGGGGCGAATAAACAAGCTGATTGTCTCAATAATAATCAAGACTGGGATGAGGGGGGCGGGAGTACCCTCCGGAAGGAGGTGCCCAAGGGTGTTTGTGGGTTGGTTGCGGAAACCAATCAGTACTGTGGCTATTCATAGGGGTACTGCAAGGCCTAAGCTAAAAGACAGCTGAGTTGTTGGGGTAAATGTGTAAGGTAGGAGGCCCAGTATATTTAAGGAGACAATAAAAAGTAATAAGGCAGCAAATATTGTGGCCCATTTGTGCCCTGGGATGTTTATTGGGAGAAGGAGTTGAGAGATGAAGCGGTTAATAAATTGGTTTTGGAGGGTTAGTACTCGATTGTTTATTCATCGAGAAGTGGGGAAGGGGAAAAAATATCAGGGGATGAGTAAGGCTAGAGCAATCAAAGGGATACCAAAGCGTACGGGGGATAAAAACTGGTCAAAAAGGCTTGTTATCATGGTCAGGATCAGGAGTTGTGCTTAGAAGTTTGGGTGTCTTGTGGGCAGGGCACACCTGTGAAAGTGTGATTTTTTACTTTTGGCATGGCGATTGCGAAAAAAACAAACCAGGAAAAGATAAAAATAGAAAACCAGGGAAGGGGGTTTAATTGGGGCATGACACTAGGGGTGGTTGGAAGTCACCAATTTTCAGCTTAAAGGGCTGATGCTGAGTCCGGTTTAGCTTCCTAGCAAGGCGTCTTCGAGCATAAGAGTAGATCAATTATGGAATATTTTTAAGGGAACGGCTTCTACTACGATAGGTATAAAGCTGTGGTTTGCACCGCAAATTTCTGAGCATTGGCCATAGAAGATCCCGGGGCGGGAGGCAATAAAGGCTGTTTGATTTAAACGGCCTGGAACTGCGTCTATTTTTACCCCGAGGGCGGGCACTGCTCACGAGTGAAGGACGTCTTCTGCTGTAATTATAACTCGTACAGGGGTTTCTGCAGGTACTACTATACGGTGGTCTACTTCAAGTAGTCGAAACTGCCCAGGCGTTAAGTCTTGGGTGGGAACTATATAGGAGTCAAAGGCAAATTCCTGATAGTCTGTGTATTCGTAGCTTCAGTATCATTGGTGTCCAATTGCTTTTACTGTAAGATGCGGGTTATTAATTTCGTCTATTAGGTAAAGGATACGTAAAGAAGGGAGGGCAATGAGAATCAGGACGGCGGCAGGTAAAACTGTTCAGATAATTTCAATTTCTTGGGAGTCTAAAATATACATGTTAGTCAGCTTGGTTGATACTGTGGCAACAAGAATGTACAGAACAAGAATGCTGATAAGAAGTACGATTATTAAGGCGTGGTCATGAAAATGGAGAAGCTCTTCTATTACAGGTGATGCTGCATCTTGAAATCCTAACTGAGAGGGGTAAGCCATAGCAAGATACGCGGGGGTTTAACCCACGACTTTGCCTTGACAAGGCAGTGTATTACTATACTAGTATCTTATTAAGAAAGTGGCAGAGCGGTTATGTGGTTGGCTTGAAACCAGCTTACGGGGGCTCAATTCCCTCCTTTCTCGTTAGTATGTGACTTGGACTTGTACAAAGGCAGGCTCTTCAAATGTGTGGTAGGGCGGAGGGCAGCCATGAATTCACTCGATGTTTGAGGCGGTAAGTTCAACAGAAGAAACTACACGTTTAGCAGTAAATGCTTCTCATACAATAAAAATAAAAATAACAACAGCTGTTAGGGAGACTAGTGAGCCTAAAGAAGAGACTGTGTTTCAAAGAGTATAGGCGTCTGGGTAGTCTGAGTACCGGCGGGGCATGCCTGCTAGCCCTAGGAAGTGTTGAGGGAAGAAAGTTAAGTTTACCCCTGCGAATATAACTCCAAAGTGGGCTTTTGATCAGGCGTTGTGGGGTGTGTAGCCTGTAAAAAGTGGAAATCAGTGGAAGAATCCGGCTATGATAGCAAAAACAGCTCCTATTGAAAGGACATAGTGGAAGTGGGCGACTACGTAGTAGGTGTCATGAAGTGTAATGTCAAGGGATGAGTTGGCTAGTACAATCCCAGTTAAGCCGCCTACGGTGAAAAGGAAAATGAAGCCAAGGGCTCATAAAAGGGGGGTTTCTCATTTAATGGCGCTGCCGTGCAGTGTTGCGAGCCAGCTGAAGACTTTTACTCCTGTTGGGATGGCAATAATCATTGTTGCAGAAGTGAAGTAAGCTCGGGTGTCAACATCCATTCCTACGGTAAATATGTGATGGGCTCATACAATAAAGCCAAGAAGGCCAATGGCCATCATTGCCCAGACTATTCCTATGTAGCCAAAGGGTTCTTTTTTACCAGCATAGTACGCAACAATGTGGGAGATTATTCCGAAGCCTGGAAGAATGAGGATATAAACTTCTGGGTGGCCAAAGAATCAAAAAAGGTGTTGGTAAAGGATTGGGTCTCCCCCTCCTGCAGGGTCGAAGAAGGTTGTGTTTAAGTTTCGATCTGTGAGAAGCATGGTAATGCCGGCAGCGAGTACAGGAAGAGATAAAAGTAAGAGTACAGCTGTAATTAGTACGGACCACACAAAGAGAGGGGTTTGGTACTGTGTTATTGCGGGGGGTTTTATATTGAGAATAGTCGTGATAAAGTTGATAGCACCTAAAATAGATGAAATCCCGGCGAGGTGTAAGGAAAAAATTGTTAAGTCAACAGAGGCCCCTGCATGGGCAAGGTTTCCTGCTAAGGGCGGGTAAACAGTTCATCCGGTACCAGCCCCGGCTTCTACGCCTGAAGAAGAAAGGAGTAGTAGGAATGATGGTGGGAGAAGTCAAAAACTTATGTTATTTATTCGGGGAAAGGCTATGTCTGGGGCCCCAATTATTAGGGGGACCAGTCAATTCCCAAAGCCCCCAATTATGATGGGTATAACTATAAAAAAAATTATAACAAAGGCATGGGCTGTAACGATTACGTTGTAAATCTGGTCATCCCCTAAGAGTGCCCCGGGTTGGCTTAGTTCGGCTCGGATCAGAAGGCTTAAGGCCGTGCCCACTATGCCGGCTCATGCACCAAACACAAGGTAGAGGGTGCCAATATCTTTATGGTTTGTGGAAAAAAATCAGCGTGTGGTTGCCACAGGTAAAATGACTGAGAGCCAAGTGGTGGACTGTAGTCCCACCAACAGAGGTTAAAGTCCTCTTTTTACCAAGCCCTGGGGTGTTACACGCGGGATTGCAAATCCCGAGAAGCAGGCTAACGCCTGCCGGGGCTTTTCCCGGCCCCGCCCCGGCAGGGAAAAAGTAGATGGATGCTCGCTGGTTAGAGCGCTTAGCTGTTGACTAAGAGTTTGTAGGATCAAGGCCTTCCTGTCTAGAAAGGCTTTAGCTTAATTTAAGCGTTTGTTTTGCGTGCAGAAGATGTGGGTTAATATCCTGCAAGTCTTATTTCAAGGGCTGGGAGAGTCTCACTCCCGCTTAAAGCTTTGAAGGCTTTTGGTCTTATTCTATCCTAAGCCCTTAAAAGTTTAGGAGGGCTATAATTGCTGGGGCTATCGGCAGGGTGAAGATGGCTGTGAGGGTAAACAGTGCCAGGGGTATAGAAGCTTGGGGAGTATTTAAGCGTCAGGGGGTTGTAGTTGCAAGGTTGTTAGGGGTTACAGTTAGGGTTATAGCGTAGGAGAGGCGCAGGTAGAAGTAGAGGCTTAAGAGAGCAGTTAATGCTATGAATACTGCGGTTGCGGGGAGTTCTTGTTTAGTTAGCTCTTGCAGGATAAGTCATTTTGGAAGAAAGCCCGTTATTGGGGGTAGTCCTCCTAGAGACAGTAGCAGCAGGGGGGCTGTAGCTGTGATTAGGGGGGCTTTTGCTCAAGATGTTGCTAAAGTGTTGATGTCTGTAGTATTATTGTATTTGAAGGCTAAAAATGCTGAGGTTGTTATAATTAAGTATGTGATTAAGGAGAGAAGTGTTAAAGTGGGTGAAAACTGAAGGATTAAGATTATCCAGCCTAGGTGAGCAATTGATGAGTAAGCTAAGATTTTTCGTAGTTGGGTTTGGTTTAGTCCTCCCCATCCCCCAACAAGTGAGGATATTACCCCCAACAAAATCAAAAGTTGTTGGTTGGCTGTGGGGATTTGGATAAGTAAAATGAAGGGGGCAAGTTTTTGTCAGGTGGAGATAATTAGTCCGGTTGATAAATTTAATCCTTGGAGCACTTCGGGCAGTCAGGTGTGTAGGGGGGCTAGTCCAAGTTTCATAGATAGTGCTGCGATAGCTAGTGTGGTTGGGACTGGGTGTGTCATCAGTTGAATGTCTCATTGTCCAGTTAGTCAGGCATTAGTGAGGCTAGCGAATAGTAGGGTGGCGGCTGCAGTTGCTTGGGTTAAAAAGTATTTGGTGGTTGCTTCTACTGCTCGGGGGTGGTAGTGTTGAGCTATTAGGGGTAAGATGGCCAATGTGTTGATTTCTAAGCCTATTCATGCAAGAAGTCAGTGGGAGCTTATAGCGGTAATACTGGTCCCTAGGGCTAAAGCAATAAAAAAGAAAAATATTATGTAAGGGTGCATTAGTAAAGGAAGGGGTTTAACCAACATGTCTGGGGTATGGGCCCAAAAACTTATTTAGTTGACTTTACTAGGAAGTAGTGTAGTGGAAGCACTAAGAGTTTTGATCTCTTGAGGTAAGGTTCAAGCCCTTTCTTTCTAAGGAGCCGGGGGGATTTTAACCCCCATGATTCACTCTATCAAAGTGATCCTTTGATTCAGGCACGTCTCCAAGTTTAAAATTGTGGGGGAAGTCCGGCGAGTGCAATCGGGAGTGCTAGGTGTCAGACAACAAGGGCAAGAGTTAAAGGTAAAAAATTTTTTCAAATTAGGTGTATGAGCTGGTCGTATCGGAAACGGGGGTAAGAGGCTCGTACTCACAAAAAAACAATAGAAAGAAATGCAGCTTTGGTTATCAAATTAATAGTGGCTAGTTCTGGGATCAAAGGGAAGTGTGAGGCTCCCATAAAGAGTAGGGCGGATAGTGTATTTATAAATAAAATATTGGCGTATTCTGCTAGGAAGAAAAGTGCGAAAGGTCCTCCAGCATACTCAACATTAAAGCCTGAAACAAGTTCAGACTCCCCTTCGGTTAAATCAAAAGGTGCTCGATTTGTTTCTGCTAAAGTAGAGATGTATCATATTGCAGCGAGTGGGCAGGTCGGAAATAGTAGTCAGATGCTTTCTTGGGCGGTGTTAAATATTTGAAGGGTAAATCCCCCCGAAAAAATAATTGTGCAGAGTAAAATTAGTCCTAAGCTAACTTCGTAGGAGATTGTTTGGGCTACTGCTCGTAGAGCTCCAATTAAAGCATATTTGGAGTTGGAGGCTCATCCTGAGCTAAGAATAGAATAGACTGCAAGGCTTGAAAGAGCGAGGATAAAGAGGAGGGGGAGGTTGAGGTCTGCTACGGGGAGGGGGAGGGGTAAGGGGGCTCAAAGGGTCAGAGCTAGTGTTAAGGCCAGTATTGGGGCTAGTAGAAACAAGAGTGGGGAAGCGGTAGAGGGGCGCACTGGCTCTTTAATAAAAAGTTTTACGCCGTCAGCAATAGGTTGAAAAAGCCCATAGGGTCCTACAATGTTTGGGCCTTTTCGTAGTTGTATATACCCTAGGACTTTCCGTTCGATTAGGGTTAAAAATGCTACGGCTAGTAGCACGGAAACAATGTATGCAAGGGGGTTGAGGAGATGGGTTAAAATAATAGAGGTCATTATTAAGGAGAGGATTTGAACCTCTGTATAAAGGGCTTAGGTCTTTGGCATTTCCGGGCTCTGCCACCTTAATTTTGCCTTTTTCTCAGGCTGGGCTGTGTGCCTTTTTACCTATTTAAGCTAGCTTCCTTAGGTAGAGGGAAGGCATGCTTGTAGCATAGGCCCCCTCTTTTCGGTCCTTTCGTACTAGAAAAGAGCTGTCATAGATAGAAACCGACCTGGATTTCTCCGGTCTGAACTCAGATCACGTAGGACTTTAATCGTTGAACAAACGAACCCTTAATAGCGGCTGCACCATTAGGATGTCCTGATCCAACATCGAGGTCGTAAACCCCCTTGTCGATATGGGCTCTAAAAGGGGATTGCGCTGTTATCCCTAGGGTAACTTGGTCCGTTGATCGGCTTTGCCGGATCTTAAAGGTCAGATGTTCTGCTTGTTAGAGCTGTGGCTCTGGTTTTAAGGAGGGAGGCTCCTATTCCGCGCGGGGGTTTGTTGTTACCCCGTGGTCGCCCCAACCGAAGACAAAGGGGCAGGGGCCTATTTGGTTATGATTCTGTTGATCCAGTAATTTACAGGGGCTGCCTTGTGTCTTAAGCTCCATAGGGTCTTCTCGTCTTATGCTATTATTCCCGCTTCTGCACGGGAAGATCAATTTCACTGACTGGAAAAAGGAGACAGTTTAGCCCTCGTCATGCCGTTCATACTAGTCTTTATTTAAAAGACAAGTGATTGCGCTACCTTTGCGCGGTCAGAATACCGCGGCCGTTAAACTTATTAGTCACAGGGCAGGCGAGACCTCTTATATGTGGGGTGCAAGAGGCGGTGTTTTTGGTAAACAGGCGGGGCCAGTGTTTGCCGAGTTCCTTCTTTTTCTTTTAGTCTTTCCTTGGACGCGCCTGTGTGGGGTTAACGTTGCTTTATTTGAGGGGTTTTCTAGGTTATAGTTGTTCTCTCAGGGCCCTCTTAGCTTGGGGACGTTAATTTTCAGTGCGTGTTCGTTCTGGTGTACGCAGGCGTGGGGAGAGGGGCGGCCCTCTTATTACTCATTTTAGCATTGTCTCTTTCATGTTTGCATGAAAAGGCCTACTAGTGTATTTAGGGGTTTAAGATTGTGTAATCAAAATCGGGGAAGAAGAAGGGTACTTAAGCTTTAACGCTTTTTGCATGGGTGGCTGCTTTTAGGCCAACTAAGGTGTGCTTTCTTGCGGGGTATGATCTTTAGTCTTCTAAATAAAGTTGTGTCTTTTTTCAAGGGAGCTGTACCCCCCTTGAATGGCTCTTTAAATTTCTCTCGGTCAGTGTCGTGCATTAGCTAGGTTGAGGGAAGAAAGTTAAAGGCGGAACTTGTATTCGTTTTGTAGGCAACCAGCTATAACTAAACTCGGTAGGTTTATCACCTCTACTTGAAGATCTTCCCACTCTTTTGCAACAGAGACGGGTTAGCCCTTAATAGGCTGTCTTGAAGTAGCTCGTCTAGTTTCGGGGTCTCGGACTACAGGGCACTTTGCCCGAGGGGTTCTAGCTAAGTCATGATGCAAAAGGTACGAGGGTTTGTCTCTGCTTTTTAGTTCTTTACTGAGTTTTTTCATTTCTTTTTCAGCTTTCCCTTGCGGTACTTACTCTATAGCGCCGGAGTTCTTTTTCTGTCGCCCATACTAAAGGGGAAAAATGGTTTGTTGTTTTTTGGGTGGGGGTTTTGGGGTTATTAATGGTGTTTGTTGTTTTTAGGGGGTGGGCTAGCTAATGGGAAGTGTCAGTACGACCCGACTTGCACGGGCATATTCTCGGTGTAAGGGAGATGCTATTCTGTTTAAGCTACGTTCTGGTTTTCTCAAGTACACCTTCCGGTACACTTACCATGTTACGACTTGTCTCCCCTTTATTGAGGTTGTTGTTTATGAAATTGTTTTATTTTTTTGGGGAGAGTGACGGGCGGTGTGTGCGCGCTTTAGAGCCAATTTCAGGGGGGCACTCTGCTCTCCCCTTACTGCTAAATCCTCCTTTAAATGCATGTTTCAAAGCATTATCCGTGTTCACTGAGGCAGTGAATGTAGCCCATTTCTTCCCCTCTCGTACGCTACACCTCGACCTGACGTTTTTGGTTGTACCAGTTGCGCTCACTATGGATCCTTCACAGGGTGAGCTTATGACGGCGGTATATAGGCGGGAAAAACAAGAGAGGGTGAGGTTTAACGGGGATTATCGGTTCTAGAACAGGCTCCTCTAGGTGGGTATAAAGCACCGCCAAGTCCTTTGGGTTTTAAGCTGGTGCTCGTAATTCCCGGGCAAGCGAAAGGTGTAAAAAATCACTTTTGTTTAAGGCTAGGCATAGTGGGGTATCTAATCCCAGTTTGGTTCCTAGTTTTCGTGGGGTCCTACTACTTAAAGCCACTTTCGTGGTGGGGCCTCTTGTCTTCGAAAGCGTATAACAGCCTTGAAGATGTTTGGCTTTAGTAAAATAGAATATTGGCCACATTTTACGCCGGCGTTTGTCAACTCGAGTCTCTCGTATAACCGCGGTGGCTGGCACGAGTTTTACCGACTCTCTTGATTGTAATTAAGTCAAGTTTGCACTTATTGCTTAATGTTTATTACTGCTGAGTTCCCTTGGGGGTGTGGCTAAGCAAGGCGTGATGGGCTAACTAAAGTTGTGCCTAATGCCTGCTCCTTCTTTCCAGGGTAGGAATATGTAGGGCATTCTCACAGGGGTGCGGATACTTGCATGTATAGGTTTAATCAAAGCTGACAATAAAATCAGGACCAAGTTTTTGTGCTTATGAGACTTTCTAGGGTCTATCTTAACATCTTCAGTGTTATGCTTTAGTTAAGCTACATTAGC